TACTATGATATTATTATCCGATGGGATACCAAAAAAATAAATGGTTGAGATTCAATCTCCTCTCTATAAATGAGATCTATAAACGAGATAAAGACAGAATAATCATAAGTAGTATAGAGTTTCCTTTTTTTTTACACACTAAATTTCATGTTCAAAAAAGAATTCGCGGATTCTTTTTAGTAGTGGGTGGAATTTATAGAATACAATTGAATTGCGTAATATAAATATATTAAGAATAGTATTGTATTTATTAAGTACATGCCGATACGGCTATCTATCCACATATCACACCTTTTCTTGTAATTTCACTTAGGGGGGCAACATGGGTCACACTCCATCAAAATTCGTATTTTCTATTCAATATATTCAATGAAAAATTGAAACACGATGATTCTCTATAGGGATATGTACATTAAGAGAGAGGCCCGGCTCGGTATCCGGGTAACAATTTCTGTTCTGGGGTTTACATATACACATATATGTTGTTATAATTGATAATGAAAATTGAAAAGGATTGATTATTGAAAAAAAAATGTGATTAGTCATAAATCCATTTTATTTTCTTTTGCCATTCAAGGAAACAAAATTTCAGTGGAGATAAAAATTGAAGAACCGTTCACTAATTCAAAGTAAATTGTTAATGGTTCCAATTTGCCCTGAATTTTTCAGTCTGTCGTCGGAAATCCATTTTTTCTACTCTCAATAGAAAAGAGAAGGGAAATTTTTAAGTGATGTATATTTTGAGATACAATCAATCGAAGAGAATAATATAAACTAGATCCAATAAAAAATAGGAATAAAAAAAGGATAAGTACAACGGGATTCAAGATCAAAAAAAAAGCAAAAAAGAGTTAGTAATAGAATATGGATAATATTTTTAGCCATTTTGGATCCAATTTGGCGGCATGGCCAAGTGGTAAGGCGGGGGACTGCAAATCCTTTATCCCCAGTTCAAATCCGGGTGTCGCCTGATCAACAAAAGATTTTTTATTTCTTATCCTGCCGATCTAATTCGATGAATTCTTGCGGAGCAAGAAGCAGAGGCAAAGGACTAAGCGGGCGTGTCAATACTTAATTTTTATAACCCATAGCATAGGTTTTAGAAAAGACTGTAATTTTTTTCTCAAAATCTGGGTGTAGCCCAAACCCGTATCAATAGGGATGAAACAACTCTCACTTATTAATTTAATGATTGGTTCGGGTCATTTATTTGATTTTTCAATTGAATCAAATAAATGGTGAGAGTCAATTCCGGAATTCAGAACTAAGGTCAGAAATCTCGGTATACAAAGGTTCCTAAGAGGCACTCCGTTTTTGCTACTAGAATTGAAGAAGAGATTATACGAAAGACTATCGTATCAAAATCTCTTACTCTTAAACTACTACCCTTATTAAAGTAGTGTCTCGCGACTCTATCGGGTATTAAATTAGATCGGATACGCTGATGGGAAATCAATTTAGGAGTTGTGGAAAGGCCCGAGGATATTTTGTATCCAGACTCACGAGAGGCTATGAGTGCTCAGACATGCAAATGGTTGGTCTACTCTTATAGAGTAAAGGTCAAAGTTGAAAAAAAAAAAGAATGTATGTAGTAATAGTGGCGGTGGGTTTTCCCGATTCTTTCACAGAAAGAAAGACAGTAAGCTTGGATCAAATAGGAAATAGAGGTATCTGATAGATAGTTATCTATCTTGATGGTATATATATTTTTATGTTTTTGCTTAGTAAAGAAAGGTATTAAAACAAACAAAACAATAGGTCTTACTATTCTTACATGCTCTATTAGAAGCATTCCTTTGATATTTCAAAAGAAAGGGCGGGTGTATCATCGTATTTGTACTTAATGCTTCCTGATTCTACCGGAAATCCTAAAATATTGAAACTTGTTACGAGTGTATTCATTGAATTGGTTTGGTTCATCAATAGTCTTAAGTCAAAATAGGATTTTGACTCTGTGCCATTGATTCCACTATGATTATTAATCAATAATAGAATAATTCCTTCATAGAAATAGGAGACATAATTCACATGGATATAGTAAGTCTTGCTTGGGCTGCTTTAATGGTAGTCTTTACATTTTCCCTTTCACTTGTAGTATGGGGAAGGAGTGGACTCTAGGGCTGGGGCACTACTAATACTAATTGAGTAATCGATTGCTCAATTGAACTGGATCAATTCTTTATTGATCGTTTTGCGAAGCCTAAAAAAAAAAATGTCTTCAAAATTGTACTGGAATACAGTAATGAATGATTACCATAATTGTATTTCGAAACTCAAATCTACGTATGATAGGAGATTTTTTTAAACCGAATTTTTCCTAAATATTCTATATTCTATTTTTGTGAATCAGCTCTTATCAGAATTATGGATATTACAATAAGAAAAACCAATACCTACTACTTTTTTTCTTTACTTATTTTATTTTTTCTTTACTTTTACCTTTCTAAAAGAAAAGTCGTTCCGCTATTATGACAATACATATTTTCTTTCTACTGGAAGC